GTTATTGTAGCTTATACCAAAGCATGGCACTGAAGATGCCAAGATGGGCATTAATCACCCCAAAAACAAAAAGATTTGGTCCCAGTCTTAATGTTATTTTTTACTAAAATTACACATGCAAGTATCAGCACCCCAGTGAAAACGCCCTAATTCTTCATCTACCAAAAGAACAAGGAGCAGGTATCAGGCACACCATGACAGCCCAAAACACCTAGCAATGCCACACCCCCATGGGCCCCAGCAGTGACAAACATTAAACTATAAGCGCAAAGCTTGACTTATTTATAGTAAAACTAGGGCTGGTAAATCCTTGTGCCAGCCACCGCGGCTATACAAGAAGCCCAAAATAACAACAAAACGGCATAAAACGTGATTAAAAATAATCAAAAAAATTAAGATAAACCCACAATCCTTCTGTTATAAGTTAATATACACCATATCACACTGTGAAAACAACCTTAACATACAGACCAATTTGAACCCACGATAGCTAAGGTACAAACTGGGATTAGATACCCCACTATGCTTAGCCCTAAACCTAAATTTTTTAATATAAAAAATTTGCCAGAGAACTACAAACCAAATGTTTGAAACTCAAAGGACTTGGCGGTGCCTCAAACCCACCTAGAGGAGCCTGTTCTATAATCGATAATCCACGATCTACCTCACCACCTCTCGCTCACAGCCTATATACCTCCGTCCACAGCTTACCCTACTAAGGAACAAAAGTAAGCACAATAGTTTACACAACTAATAAGTCAGGTCAAGGTGTAGCCAACTGAGGCGGAAGAAATGGGCTACATTTTCTACACTAGAAATATTAACGGAAAGAACCCTGAAATATGGACCTAAAAGTAGGATTTAGCAGTAATGTGAAAGCAGAGAGCCCACATTAACCAGGATCTGAGACGCGCACACACCGCCCGTCACCCTCATCAAAAAACAACAACTTATATATAAACCACTCCAAACACATAAGATGAGGCAAGTCGTAACATGGTAAGTATACCGGAAGGTGTACTTGGAATATCAAGACATAGCTTAACCTTAAAGCACTCAGCTTACACCTGAAAAATGCCCAATAAACAAGGGCTGCCTTGAGCAATAAACCCAGCCCAATTAGCTAACTACACCCAACAGATAATAACCACCACAACCACTCTAAACCTTAAAACATTCTACTTGTCTAAGTATAGGAGATAGGAAAAGACCAACGGAGCTATAAAAACAGTACCGCAAGGGAAAGGTGAAAAAAATGAAACAGTCACTAAGCAATAAAAAGCAAAGATAAAACCTTGTACCTTTTGCATAATGATTTAGCCAGCATACCTCAAGCAAAGAGAACTAAAGTATGAAGTCCCGAAACTAAGTGAGCTACTTATAAGCAGTTTATAACAAAAACTTCCTAACCGTCTCTGTGGCAAAAGAGTGGAAAGACTTATAAGTAGAAGTGAAAAGCCTAACGAACTTAGTAATAGCTGGTTGCTCAGGAAAAGAATAAAAGTTCTACCTTAAACCCTCCAACAGACAAAACAAAAGTCACCCAAAGAGAGATTTAAGAGATATTTAGTAGGGGTACAGCCCAACTAACAAAGGAAACAACCAAGTAATGGAGGCAAAAAATTCTTAAGTATATCCGTAGGCCCTAAAGCAGCCACCACCAAAATAAAGCGTTAAAGCTAACTCACAATAAATATTAATAAAAATTTACTTCCCCAAACCTCTACTGAGCTATTCTACCCACATAGAAGAGTTAATGCTAAAATGAGTAACAAGAATAAAAACTTCTCTAAGCATAAGCCTAAATCAGCCCAAACAAACTACTGATTATTAACATAAAAACTTATAGAGATAAACAAAACTAAACAAGTCCTATAGACAAAACTGTTAACCCGACACAGGAGTGCATACAAGAAAGATTAAAATTTGTAAAAGGAACTAGGCAAACAAAGAACTCGACTGTTTACCAAAAACATAGCTCCTAGCATCACAAGTATTAGGAGTGATGCCTGCCCAGTGACACTGTTTAACGGCCGCGGTATCCTGACCGTGCGAAGGTAGCGTAATCACTCGTCTTTTAAATAAAGACTAGAATGAATGGCTAAACGAGGTTCTATCTGTCTCTTACAAACAATCAGTGAAATTGATCTCCCCGTGCAAAAGCGGGAATAACCCCATAAGACGAGAAGACCCTGTGGAACTTTAAGTATAGGTCACAATCATCAACCAACTATTCAACAGAAAACACCCTACAAAACACCTGACTTAAAACTTTCGGTTGGGGCGACCTCGGAGGATAATAAAACCCCCGAAAATTACTACCAAGATAGCACAAATCTAAGTGTCTACGACAAAACGATCCAATATACATGATCAACGAACCAAGCTACCCCAGGGATAACAGCGCAATCCCCTCTTAGAGTCCATATCAATGACGGGGGTTTACGACCTCGATGTTGGATCAGGACACCCTAATGGTGCAACCGCTATTAAGGGTTCGTTTGTTCAACGATTAATAGTCCTACGTGATCTGAGTTCAGACCGGAGTAATCCAGGTCGGTTTCTATCTATGATTGCAAATTTTCTAGTACGAAAGGATTGAAAATATATAGCCCATGTAAAAACACGCTATACTCTGCATTAGTGAACATAACTAAACTAAGTACAAAGACAACCATCCACCAACCATACCCTAGATAAAGGCCCATTGGGGTAGCAAAGCAGGTATTAATGCAAAAGACCTAAACCCTTTAACCAGGGGTTCAATCCCCCTCCCCAATAACAAGTGCTCATTCCAAACCTGCTACCACCACTAACCTACATCATCCCCATTCTAATCTCAGTAGCCTTCTTTACTCTCATTGAACGAAAAGTATTAGGTTACATACAGCTACGAAAAGGACCCAATCTGGTAGGCCCATATGGCATTTTACAACCAGTAGCAGATGGACTAAAACTATTTATCAAAGAACCAATTCGACCCACTAACTCATCCCATATACTATTTACCATGGCCCCAATACTGGCCCTTTTACTAGCACTATCAATCTGACTACCAATGCCACTTCCACATTCACTAGCCGACCTGAATCTAGGCCTACTGTTCCTAATTTCCATATCAAGCTTCATGGTATATTCTATCCTATGGTCTGGCTGAGCATCAAATTCAAAATACGCCTTAATAGGGGCCCTACGTGCAGTAGCCCAGACTATCTCCTACGAAGTAACCCTAGGAATTATCCTACTATCAATAGTCTTATTTTCTGGTGGGTTTAATATACAAACATTTGCCACCACACAAGAACCACTATATCTGATACTATCATCATGACCGCTAATAATGATATGATACATCTCAACCCTCGCAGAAACTAACCGAGCACCATTCGACCTAACAGAAGGAGAATCTGAATTAGTATCTGGCTTTAACGTAGAATATTCTGCAGGTCCATTCGCCCTATTCTTCTTAGCAGAGTACACCAACATTTTAATAATAAATACACTAACAACTATCATATTCTTAAACCCAAGTACATTAAACACACCAGAAATATTCTCACTTTCATTAATAACAAAAACAGTAATACTGTCCATTGGATTCCTATGAGTACGAGCCTCATACCCACGATTCCGATACGACCAATTAATACATCTACTGTGAAAAAACTTCCTACCAATTACTCTCGCACTATGTGCATGACACATAACAATACCCATCACAACCTCCGGACTCCCACCAATAATATAGGACACGTGCCCGAAATACAAAGGATCACCTTGATAGGGTGAAAGATAGAGGTTAATAACCCTCTCGTCTCCTTAGAAAAACAGGATTCGAACCTGCCCCAGAGAGATCAAAACTCCCCATACTTCCGCTATACTATGTTCTAGTAAAGTCAGCTAACTAAGCTATCGGGCCCATACCCCGACAATGTTGGTTTAAATCCCTCCTCTGCTAATGAACCCTCTTGCAAAGGGACTTATTACTACGAGTCTAATCATAGGACCATTGCTTACAATTTCAAGTAACCATTGAATTCTAGCATGATGTGGCCTAGAAATAAGCACTTTGTCCATTATTCCCCTAATTGCACAACAACACCACCCACGAGCCATTGAAGCCTCCATTAAATACTTTCTAACACAAGCAGCAGCTTCAACACTACTACTATTCTCCAGCGTCATAAACGCCTGATATTTAGGCCAGTGGGATATGACACTTATGTCCAATGGTACATCATGTGTGTTGCTAACAGTAGCCCTGGCCATAAAGCTAGGACTGGCCCCATTTCACCTTTGACTACCAGAGGTGCTACAAGGATCCACTCCAATAACAGCGCTATTACTAACTACTTGGCAAAAACTAGCCCCACTAACCATCCTAACAACCACATCTCAACATCTAAACACGCCATTATTACTGTCACTAGGACTAATATCTGCTTTCCTTGGAGGGTGGGGGGGGCTAAACCAAACACAACTGCGAAAAATCATAGCTTTCTCATCAATTGCCCATCTTGGATGAATAGCCATTGTTCTTACTCTATCACCAAAACTAACACTACTCACATTCTACCTGTACTGCGTAATAACAATTACTACATTCCTTATAATTGAATACCTAAAAACAAACAAAATAGCCACAGTCATATTATCTTGAACAAAAATCCCATCTCTAAACACACTAATAATATTAACACTGCTATCCTTAGCTGGACTACCCCCATTAACAGGGTTCTCACCTAAATGACTAATCTTACAAGAACTCACCAAACAACATATAACCACCCTAGCCACATTAATAGCCATAGCCTCCCTCTTAAGCTTGTTCTTCTATCTACGAATCACATACTACACAACAATCACACTACCCCCAAACTCCCACAACTACACCCAACAATGACGACACAAAACATCTTATACAAAACCCTACCTAGCCGCAATAACCCTGTTATCAACAACTATGCTTCCAATCCTACCTATGCTGCTATACTCCATTTAAAAAGAAACTTAGGATAAGCAATAAACCAGGGGCCTTCAAAGCCCCAAACAAGAGATATCGTCCTCTTAGTTTCTGATTAAAGCCTATAGGGTTTTATCCTATATCAATTGAATGCAACTCAAACACTTTAATTAAGCTAAGACCTTAGTAGATAAATGGGCTTTGATCCCATGAACATTTTAGTTAACAGCTAAACACCTTATCCATCAGGCTTTTATCTATAATATGATATAATCCAAAGCTCTGATATCACCACTAGGATATATCTTCAAATTTGCAATCTGACGTGAACTTCACCACAGAGCTATGATAAGAGAGGGAATTTAACCCCCGTGAAAAGGTCTACAGCCTAACGCTAAACACTCAGCTACCCTACCCCACCTATGATATTAAACCGCTGACTATTTTCTACTAACCATAAAGACATTGGCACCCTTTACCTAATTTTTGGGGCCTGAGCAGGAATAATTGGAACAGCTCTTAGTCTATTAATTCGAACAGAATTAAGTCAACCAGGACCCCTACTAGGAGACGATCAGGTATATAACGTAATTGTCACCGCCCACGCCTTCATTATAATCTTTTTTATAGTCATACCAATTATAATCGGTGGATTTGGAAACTGATTAGTTCCAATAATAATCGGATCGCCAGACATAGCATTTCCACGTATAAATAACATAAGCTTTTGACTCCTACCTCCATCACTACTACTACTCCTAGCCTCCTCCGGCGTTGAAGCTGGGGCTGGAACAGGATGAACTGTCTACCCCCCTTTAGCAGGCAACATAGCCCACGCTGGAGCTTCTGTCGACCTAACCATCTTTTCCTTACATTTAGCCGGGGCATCTTCAATTTTAGGGGCTATCAACTTCATCACCACTGCAATCAATATAAAAACCCCATCAATATCACAATACCAAACACCACTTTTCGTATGATCTGTACTTATCACAGCTGTATTACTATTACTTTCCCTTCCAGTACTAGCCGCAGGCATTACAATACTTTTAACAGACCGAAACCTAAATACAACCTTCTTTGATCCATCTGGCGGAGGAGATCCAATTCTATACCAACATCTATTCTGATTCTTCGGCCACCCAGAAGTATACATTCTCATCCTTCCTGGCTTCGGAATAATTTCACATGTAGTCGCTTATTATACTGGCAAAAAAGAACCATTCGGGTACATGGGCATAGTCTGAGCAATAATGTCCATCGGATTTTTAGGGTTCATCGTTTGAGCTCACCATATATTCACAGTGGGGATGGACGTAGACACCCGAGCCTACTTTACATCAGCAACAATAATCATTGCTATCCCAACAGGCGTTAAAGTATTCAGCTGACTAGCCACCCTTCACGGAGGAATAATCAAATGAGATGCCCCCCTACTATGAGCTCTAGGATTTATCTTCCTATTTACCATCGGAGGACTAACAGGAATTGTACTAGCCAACTCATCTTTAGATATTGTGCTACACGACACATACTACGTAGTAGCACACTTCCACTACGTACTATCCATGGGAGCCGTATTCGCTATTATGGCCGGATTTACCCACTGATTCCCCCTATTTACAGGGTTCTCATTAAACCAAACATGAGCAAAACTACAATTCGTAGTGATATTCTTTGGTGTAAACATAACATTCTTCCCACAGCACTTTCTAGGTTTAGCTGGTATGCCACGACGATACTCAGACTACCCAGACGCCTATACAATATGAAACTCCATCTCATCAATTGGCTCAATAATCTCCATAGCAGCGGTCATCATAATACTAGTCATCATCTGAGAGGCCTTCTCATCAAAACGAAAAATAGTACTAATTGAACCACCACTGATCAACGTAGAATGACTAAGCGGTTGCCCTCCATCCAGCCACACCTATGAAGAATCCGCACACATGCTATAGCCCAAGAAAGGAAGGAATCGAACCCCCTTAAACTAGTTTCAAGCCAATCACATAAACCATTATGTTTCTTCCTTAACCTACCATCAAGACGTTAGTAAAAATTACATAATCTCGTCAAGATTAAATTATAGGTTTAATCCCTTTACGACTTAATGGCACACCCCCTACAATTAGAATTCCAAGATGCAATATCTCCAATTATAGAAGAACTACTATACTTTCATGACCATACCCTAATAATTGTATTCCTCATTAGTACCCTAGTACTTTATATCATTACGTCCATAATAACAACAAAGTTAACTCATACCAACACCATAGATGCCCAAGAAGTAGAAATAATCTGAACTATCTTACCAGCCATCGTTCTCATTACAATCGCCCTTCCATCTCTACAAGTACTATACCTTACAGACGAGATCAACAACCCCCATTTAACAATTAAAGCCATGGGCCACCAGTGATACTGAACATACGAATACACCGACTATGAAGACTTAGAATTTGACTCATACATAATTCCAACTCAAGACCTCATTAATGGCCACTCACGACTCCTAGAAGTAGACCATCGAATAGTCGCCCCAATAGAAACACCAATCCGAATACTAATCTCAGCAGAAGACGTCTTACACTCATGAGCAGTACCATCCTTAGGTGTAAAAACAGATGCAGTCCCAGGACGGCTAAACCAAACCAATTTTATTATAATACAACCAGGCTTATTCTACGGACAGTGCTCTGAGATCTGCGGAGCAAACCACAGTTTCATACCAATCGTAATTGAATCAACACCTCTTCAACAATTTGAAAACTGATCATCACTTCAATCACTATAGAAGCTTATAGCGGATAGCACTAGCCTTTTAAGCTAGAAAAAGAGACTTACCACACCTCCTTAGTGATATGCCTCAATTAAATCCAAACCCATGATTATCCATCCTGTGCACCACCTGATTAATTTACATTATTATACAGCCTAAAATTAAATCCCACCTTACACATAATAACATTATAAGTAAAACAAAAAAAACTAAAAAAGAAACCTGAACCTGACCGTGAACTTAACCTTCTTCGACCAATTCTCAACCCCAGAAAAAATTGGAATTCCACTGATTACACTAAGCCTACTAATACCAGCAATTGTATTCCCAACTAAAAACAACCGATGAATCACCAACCGCCTGATAACAATTCAATCATGAACTACCAATCTATTTACAAAACAACTAATATCACCAATTAGCCAACCCGGACACCAATGGTCAATTACCCTAACATCCCTGATAGCCCTACTACTAATATCAAACTTACTAGGACTATTACCATACACATTTACTCCAACAACACAACTATCTATAAACTTAGGACTAGCCGTTCCAATATGACTTGCCACCGTGCTAATTGGCCTACGAAACCAACCAACTATATCACTAGCCCACCTACTCCCAGAAGGCACACCAATACCACTAGTCCCACCGTTAATCATAATTGAAACTATCAGTCTATTTATCCGACCAATTGCCCTAGGAGTCCGTATTACAGCAAACCTAACAGCAGGACACCTGCTTATTCAACTCACCTCAACTGCTGTGCTAGCCCTATTACCCACCATCCCAACCCTATCTATATTAACCATAATAGTACTATTACTTCTAACAATCCTAGAACTAGCAGTAGCCATTATTCAAGCTATTGTATTCGTCCTCCTACTAAGCCTATACCTACAAGAAAACATTAAATAGCCAAACAAATACATCCATACCACATAGTCAACCAGAGCCCATGACCACTGACCGGGGGAATAGCCGCATTTGCAATAACTTCCGGCCTCATTATATGATTCCACTACAACTCACCCAACCTACTAATCATCGGCCTACTAAACATAGCAGTAACGGTATTACAGTGATGACGAGACGTTGTACGAGAAAGCACATTCCAAGGACACCACACCAAGCCAGTACAAAAAGGACTACGATACGGAATAATCCTATTCATCACATCAGAAGTATTCTTCTTTGCCGGATTCTTCTGAGCCTTCTACCACTCAAGCCTAGCCCCAACCCCAGAACTAGGGGGACACTGACCACCTATAGGAATCACACCACTTAATCCATTTGAAGTCCCACTACTAAACACCGCCGTCCTACTAGCATCAGGAGTTACAATCACCTGAGCCCACCATAGCATAATAGAATCCAACCGAAACCAAACAACCCAAGCCCTTCTTATAACAATTCTACTAGGCCTATACTTCACAGCCCTACAAGCTATAGAATACTACGAAACCACGTTCACTATGGCCGACAGCATTTATGGCTCTACATTCTTTGTAGCAACCGGCTTCCACGGACTACACGTAATCATTGGATCCACATTTTTAATTGTATGCCTCCTACGACAAATGAAATACCACTTCACCTCTAACCACCACTTCGGATTCGAAGCCGCAGCATGATACTGACACTTCGTAGACGTAGTCTGACTCTTCCTATTTATCTCAATCTACTGATGAGGATCATATCCCCCTAGTATAATAGTACAAGCGACTTCCAATCACTAAGTTTTAGACACACCTAAAGGAGGATAATAAACATAATAACCATCGTCATCACAATAACTCTCACCTTATCAATAATACTCGTACTACTAAACAACCTATTAGCCCTAATAAAACCTAACAACGAAAAACTTTCCCCATATGAGTGTGGATTTGACCCTCTAGAATCAGCCTGACTACCCTTCTCTATCCGATTCTTCCTCAGTAGCAATCTTATTCCTACTTTTTGACTTAGAAATCGCCCTACTACTACCAATTCCATGAGCCACCCAACTATCTACCCCCACCTTTTCAATAACCTGAGCCCTGATCATTTTAACGCTACTAACACTAGGCCTAGCCTACGAATGAACCCAAGGAGGACTAGAATGAGCAGAATGGGTGATTAGTCTAATTAAAGACCTCTAATTTCGACTTAGCAAATCATGATTAATCCCATGACCACCCCATAACCACACTACACTTCAGCTATATCACTGCCTTCGCCATTAGTATAATAGGATTTGCACTACACCGAACCCACCTAATTTCAACCCTACTCTGCTTAGAGGGTATTATACTCTCAATATTTATCGCCCTATCAACATGAGCCTTACAATTACAGACACCTTCCCTCATACTATCTCCTATATTAATACTAGCCTTTTCAGCCTGTGAAGCTGGAACAGGTCTCTCTCTCCTAGTAACTTCTTCACGAACCCATGGCTCAGACTTACTACACAACCTAAACCTACTACAATGTTAAAAATCTTAATCCCAACAATTATACTAATCCCAACAGCCATACTCTGTAACAAAAAAAATCTATTAATCACAACAATCGTCCAAAGCTTTGCCATTGCCTTATTAAGCTTACAGCTAATAAAACCATTAACAGGGCACACTATAACATACTCCAACCTATCACTAGGGATTGACCACATTTCTGCCCCTCTCATTACTCTATCTTGCTGACTCACTCCACTAATAATCCTAGCAAGCCAAAATCACCTGATAACTGAACCAACCCTACGAAAACAAATCTTTATCTCCACAACTGCTTTTTTACAAGCCTCCCTAATTATAGCATTCTCTGCCACAGAACTAATTACATTCTACATCACATTTGAAACCACCCTAATCCCGACCTTAATTATTATCACACGATGAGGCAATCAAATACAACGATTAAACGCCGGAATTTACTTCCTATTCTACACCCTTATCGGATCATTACCCCTTCTAATTGCCCTACTACTACTACAATCCCACAGCGGTACTCTATCCATGCCCATCTTACAACTCAATCTACCCTACCTAGAAAACTCATGAACTTACACAACATGGTGGTTCGCCTTACTAACTGCCTTTATAATTAAAATACCACTATACGGACTTCACCTGTGACTACCAAAAGCACATGTAGAGGCCCCTATCGCCGGATCAATAATCCTTGCTGGTGTACTACTAAAACTAGGCGGATACGGCATCATTCGAGTATCCTTAATTATAGACCCACCCCTAAAAAATCCATATCACCCATTCATAATATTAGCACTATGAGGAATCATCATAACTAGCCTGATCTGCCTACGACAAACCGACTTAAAATCACTAATCGCTTATTCATCTGTAAGCCACATAGGACTCGTTATCGCCTCTACATTTGTACAAACTCAATGAGCACTCACAGGAGCTATCACCCTTATAATTGCCCACGGTTTAACATCATCTATACTATTCTGCCTATCAAACACAAACTACGAACGAACGAACAGCCGAATCCTAATCCTAACACGTAACATACAACTTCTACTCCCGCTCATAACCCTATGATGACTTTCTGCCTGCCTTACTAACATAGCCCTACCTCCAACTATCAACCTCATAGGAGAACTATCTATTATTACCTCACTATTCAACTGATCAAATACTACCATCTTAATCACAGGATTAGGAACCATCCTAACAGCTACATACACACTTTACATATTCTCAACCACTCAACTAGGAGGTGAATCACCATCAAACATCTTAACCATTCCACCAACCCAAACACGAGAACACCTAATCATAACACTACATATCCTACCAATAATCCTACTCATAATAAAACCACAACTAATCTCAAGTGTATTATGTTGATATAGTTTTAATACAAACATTAGACTGTGGATCTAAAAATAGGAGTTAAAACCCCCTTATAAACCGAGAGAGGTACAATAAAAGCTGCTAACTCTTATAACTGAAACTAAAACCTCAGCTCTCTCACTTTTAAAGGATAAAAGTAATCCAATGGTTTTAGGCACCATTCCCCCTTGGTGCAACTCCAAGTAAAAGTCATGAACGTCCTACAACTAATTGACCTAAAAACACTATACCTACTACAACTATTCGTCCTCACCACACCATTAATTCTATCACTCTCACCAACACTAAGTACATGAATCTGAAGCCCAAAAAAAGCCATCACAATTTCATTATACCTATCAATTCTACTCTTTATTCTCAAATCCTCTTATATAAACGACTATACCATCACCACTATCTTAAAATCAGACACACTCAACATTACCCTTAATGTAAAATTTGACACATACTCAACCACATTTATACCTATCGCCCTATTTATCACACGAACCATTGTAACATATTCAGACTGATATATATCCACAGACAAACAGCGTACTAAATTCACCCAATACCTACTAATCTTCCTACTAGCAATACTAACCCTAGCTACAGCCAACAACATATTCCTACTATTTATTGGTTGAGAGGGTGTCGGATTTATATCATTCTTATTAATTACATGATGACGAGCACGAGCAAAAGCCAACGAATCCTCAATACAAGCCATTATTTACAACCGAATCGGAGATGTAGGTTTAATCATAAACATATGTTGATTCTTGCTATTACTAGACACACTAGACCTACCAATAATCTACTCAATATCACACCTTACACCAATAATACCCCTACTAGGACTAATCTTAGCCGCAATAGCAAAATCAGCCCAATTCGGAATACACCCATGATTACTAGCAGCAATAGAAGGCCCAACTCCTGTATCAGCCCTACTACACTCCAGCACAATAGTAGTAGCAGGAATCTACCTACTCATTCGTATACAACCCCTCTTAGAAAACAACCACATCGCTCTATCAATCTGCCTATTTTTAGGAGCTATCACTACCCTATACGCAGCTACCCACGCCCTTACAAAAAATGACATCAAAGAAATCATCGCTTATTCTACACTAAGCCAACTAGGCTTAATAATAACCACCATTGGATTATGCCTCCCTGAACTAGCCTTCTTACACCTATGCCTACACGCATTTTTTAAGTCCATACTATTCCTATGTGCAGGCAACGTCATTCACACCTTACATGGAGAACAAGACATCCGAAAAATGGGCACATTACACAAAACCCTCCCAACTACATCATCCTGTTTTACAATCGGAACCTTCGCCCTCTCAGGAACACCATTCCTTTCAGCATTCTACTCTAAAGACATTATCATTGAGTGTATTATAACATCACACACAAACACACTAGCTTTGATCCTAGTACTAATCTCAACCTCTTTCACCACAATCTATAGTATTCGAGTACTAACCACCGTATGAACCGGACACCCAATACACCAACCACTACCACACTACGAAGAAGACCCAAAGTGCACTAAACCAATCACCCAACTGGCAAAATGAAGCATCATCGCCGGATTATTCATATCTCTCACAATACACCCCTCACAGATTCCACCCCTAACTCTACCAACAAGCTATAAACTAACTGCCCTAATAATCATACTAACCAGCCTATTAATTGCCACAAACCTACTCAACATAACGCACCAAAAACCTATACAAGCTTATACTACAATAACCACACATCGAATCACATCAACCACAACACTATCCAAAGCAGAAAAAGAATCAACCCGCCTCATAGACCAAATATGATACTCAAACTTAGGACCAGAAGAAATCACTAAACATCAAAAACCCCCAATCACAATAACAACATCACAAAAAGGCCTAATCAAAACCTATCTACTATCATTTATCTACCTATTAGTACTCATTCCACTACTATTTTAAACTACACATCCAAACAATAAACCCAACACAAACTAAAACTCACCAACACCTAATAACACGAACCGCTCCCCGATATAAACCACGAATTAACACCAACACTACAAACAACGTAAGTAATAACCCAACCCCAGCAACTAAAAAAACCACACACCCTAAATAATAAAACAATGACACCCCAACAAAATCAACACGAACAACCGACATACTATCAGCATCAGACACCTTATCACCTAAATCAACCATGCCACACCACCAATCCGACCCAATAAACACTAAAACCACAACAAGAAGAACATAATTAAACACATTAATCACCCCCTCCCAGTTAGAAAAAGCAGTAGGAAAAGGCTCCAATACCAGAGTAGCTGAATAAGCAAAAATAACCAACATCCCCCCCAAATAAATCAAAAATAACACTAAAGACATAAAAGACCCCCCTTTTCACACCAACACCCCACAACCAAACACCGCTCCCATTAACAAGCTTAAAATACCATAATAAGGAGAAATATTAGAAGCCACCCCAATTATTCAAAACACCAAACCAAACCCAAACAAAAATGAAAAATAAACCATACGTTCCAACTCGGACTTACACCGAAACCAATGATCTGAAAAACCACCATTGTCATTCAACTACAGGAACAATCAACCACCATCCAACTAAAGGACACATAAAACCACAGGAATCATCACCAAAATCATAAAAAACACAAACCCACTATTAAAGATTATCAACAACACCTTAATCGATCTGCCCACCCCATCCAACATTTCCGCTTTATGAAATTTCGGATCATTACTGGGAGCATGCCTCATTCTACAACTAGCCACAGGAATCTTCCTAGCCATACACTACTCACCTGACATCTCCACAGCCTTCTCATCAATCTCCCACATCCAACGAGACGTCCAATACGGATGACTAATCCGAAATATACACGCCAACGGCGCCTCACTATTTTTCATATGTATTTACCTCCACATCGGACGAGGAATCTACTACGGCTCCTACCTTTACAACAAAACCTGAAACACAGGAGTAATACTACTATTCCTAGTCATAGCCACTGCATTCGTAGGCTACGTATTACCATGAGGACAAATATCATTCTGAGGGGCTACAGTAATCACTAACCTTCTATCAGCTATTCCATACGTAGGCCCCACACTCGTAGAATGAATCTGAGGGGGGTTCTCTGTAGACAATGCCACCCTAACCCGATTCTTCACATTCCATTTTCTAATCCCATTCATCATCCTAGGAATAACCATACTACACCTCCTACTTCTACACGAAACAGGATCAAACAACCCAACAGGATTAAATTCAAACTGTGATAAAATCCCATTCCACCCTTACTTCTCCTATAAAGACCTACTAGGCCTCATCCTAATAATCACATGCCTACTCACCCTAGCCCTATTTTACCCAAACCTACTAGGAGACCCAGACAACTTTACACCAGCGAACCCACTAATCACCCCACCACACATTAAACCAGAATGATACTTCCTGTTCGCTTACGCAATTCTACGCTCAATCCCCAATAAATTAGGCGGCGTCCTAGCACTATTTATATCTATCCTAGTCCTACTACTCATACCAACACTCCACTTATCAAAACAACGAACAACCACATTCCGACCAATAGCACAAATCACTTTCTGATGCCTAACCACCGACCTACTAATCCTAACATGAATCGGAGGCCAACCAGTAGAAAACCCATTCATCCTTATTGGACAAATCGCCTCTTTACTATATTTTACCACCATCTTCATCATCATACCTACAACCAACCTAATTGAAAATAAAATACTAAATCAATATTTCAGTAGTTTACCATAAAACACTAGTCTTGTAAACCAGAAATGAGGAACACTACCCTCCTGAAATACTCAAAGAAGAAAGACTCACACCTTCATCCCCGATCCCCAAAACCGGAATTTTTAATAAACTACTCTTTGACAGTACAATTACTCACATACTATAACTAGTACATAAATTATTTCGGTACCCCCCCCACCCCCCCAGGGGGGGTAATGTAATATTACATGCCCATACTTAGTACACGCTATGTATAATCGTGCATGGATTTATTTACCTCAAGCATATCGTCTTATGCATTTTATGTTTAATTAGACATGGTAAGTGCTAGCATTACATGACATTAATGATCGTAAGACATATCTATACCTACATCATTTACACCATGAATATTATCCAAGTAATAGACAGTTCTAATCTACCTTTTCTCGAGAAATAAGCAATCCTTTAACAAACAAGACATTCCATTAATATTTTCAAGTCCATAGCAATCTAATAGGTCATTCGTTTCTCTTTAAGAGGCCTCTGGTTGTTTTTTCAGGGACATAGTACTACAAATAGGTCATTCGTTTCTCTTTAAGAGGCCTCTGGTTAATGAGTTCTATACATAATAATCGGTCACCATACATCAAATGGTTTTATAGGCATATAGTATTTTTTTTATTCTCTGTAACTTCAGGCCCACATACCTGGTATCCGCCGTCTTCTATTAGACTGGACTTACGTTCATATTCTTTATTTGACTCACAACAGATATGGTATTAGTTAATTAATGCTTATTAGACATATTTCCAACCAAAATTAATTTGGCTATTATTATATTAAGATAAATTTTTATCACATATACTCATCACACACCAAGTACAGTGTCAAAAACATTATTTAAAATTAAAAACACCAAACACAGTACTGAAAACACACACTCATACATGCACCAAGTACAGTGTCACCCCCCCCATCAGTATAATTTTTAACAAAAAATCATACCACCCATCATACAAAACCAAATATAACCACAAAAACACCCTACGC